GATGGTCATACAAATTAATTGATGATTTGGAACAACAAGAGGGTGAAAATGAAGAAAACGCGGCGGAGGATCATGAGATTCGTTCACGAAAAGCCAAACGTGTAGTAATTTTTACTGATAATCAAGAAAATCCGGATTCTAATACTTATAATAATTCCAAAACTAAAGATACAACTAATTTTGATCAAACGGGCGAAGTGGCTTTGATACGTTATTCACAACAATCGGACTTTCGTCGAGATATAATAAAGGGCTCCATGCGAACACAAAGGCGAAAAATAGCTATTTTGAAACTGTTTCAAGCAAATTTGCATTCTCCCCTTTTTTTGGACAGAATAGAGAAATTTCTTTTTTTTGCTTTTGATACTTCTGAGCTAATGAAAATAATGTTTATAAATTGGATGCGTAAAAAATCAGAATTTACAATTTCAGATTCTACTTATACAGAAGAAAAAACAAAGGAAAGTGACAAAAAAGAAAAAGCAGAGAGCAAAAACAGACGAGAAGAAGACAAACGAGAAGAAAAAGTTCGTATAGAAATAGCTGAAACCTGGGATAGCATTATTTTTGCTCAAGCAATAAGAGGTTGTGTTTTAGTAATTCAATCGATTCTTCGAAAATATATTATATTGCCTTCATTAATAATAGCTAAAAATATCATTCGTATGTTATTATTTCAAATTCCCGAATGGTCCGAGGATTTAAAGGATTGGAATAGAGAAATGCATGTTAAATGCACTTATAATGGAGTTCAATTATCAGAAACAGAATTTCCTAAAAACTGGTTAACAGACGGTATTCAAATAAAGATCCTATTTCCTTTTCGACTACAACCTTGGCACAGATCTAAGTTAAAATTCTTTTCTAAAGATCCAATAAAAAAGAAAAGACAAAAACATGATTTTTGTTTTTTAACAGTTTGGGGAATGGAAACTGAACTTCCTTTTGGTTCTCCCCGAAAAGAACTTTCACTTTTTGAACCCATTTTTAAAAAATTAAAAAAAAAAATTAGAAAGTTGAAAAAAAATGGTTTTCTAACTCTAACAATTTTTAAAGAAAAAAGAAAAATATTTCTACATTTACCGAAAGAAACAAAAAACTGGTTCATCAAAAGTATTCTATTTGTAAAAGAAATAATATCAAAATCAAAAAGAAATCCGATTCTATTATTTGGATTTAGAGAAGTATCTGAATTAAATGAAACTAAAAACGAAAAAGATTCACCAATCACTAATGGGACTATTCATAAATTTTCCACTTCAATTCGATCTATGGATTGGATAAACTATTCACTGACAGAAAAAAAAATGAAAGATCTGAATGCCAGAACAAAGACAATAAGAAATCAAATAGAAAAAATTACAAAAGAAAAGAAAAAACGATTTCTAATCTCAGAAAGAAATATTAGTCCTAACAAACTAAGTTATAATGCTAAACGATTAAAATTAAAATCATCAAAAAATATTTTACAGATATTAAAAAGAAACAATGCTCAATTAGTCCGTAAATCATATTTTTTTATAAAAATTTTGATTGAAAAGATATATATAGATATCCTTCTAGCTATCATTAATATTCCGAGGATCAATGTACAGTTTTTTCGTGAATCACCAAGAAAAATGATTACTAAATACATTTCTATGTATAATAAAAACGAAAATCACCAAAGACTTGATAAAACAAATCAAAATACACTAATTCACTTTATCTCGAGTATAAAAAAGGTATTTAATTATAGTAATTTTAACAAGAACTCACAGATTTTGTATAACGTAACCTCTTTGTCACAAGCATATGTATTTTACAAATTATCACAAGTCCAAGTTATTAACCTATATAAGTTAAGATCTGTCCTTCAATATCATGGAGCATCTCGTTTTCTTAAGAATGAAATAAAAGATTATTTTGGAGTCCAAGGAGGATTTCAGTTCAAATTAAAAAATACAAATTTTAAAAATTCTGTAATGAATGAATGGAAAAACTGGGTAAGAAGTAATTATCAATATAAATACGATTTATCTCAGATCAGATGGTCTAGCTTAATATCGCAAAAATGGCGAAATAAAATGAATCAACAGCATATGATTCAAAATAAGGATTTAAATAAATGGAATTTATATGAAAAAGACCAATTTATTCATTACGAAAAACAAAATAATTTGGAAGTCGATTCATTATCGAACCAAAAAGATAATTTTAAAAAATACTATAGATATAATATTTTATTATATAAATCCATTAATTATGAAGATAAGAAAGACTCATCTATTTATGAATTACCATTCAAATTAAATAATAAGCAAGAGATTTTTTATAATTACAAAATAGATAAAAGTAAATTATTTGATATGTCGGGAGGTATCCCTGTCAATAAGCATCTAAGAGAAGATGATATTATCGATACGGAAAAAAGCTCGCATAGAAAATATTTGGATTGGAGAATTCTCCCTTTTTGTCTTAGAAAGAAAGTCGATATTGAATCCTGGATCGATACCGGAACCAAACAAAAAAAAAACCTTTTTGATTGGATGGGAATGAATGAAGAAATACTAGATCGTCCTACATCAAATTTAGAATTTTGGTTCTTTCCAAAATTTGTGATACTTTGCAAGGCATATAAGATAAAATCATGGATGATACCAATCAAATTACTTTTTTTAAATTTTAATGGAACTAAAGATGTTAGTGAAAATAAAAAAATCAACAGAAAGCAAAATAACGATCCTTTATCATCGAATGAAACAAAATCCATTCAATTAAAAAATCAAAATCATGAAGAAAAAGAGTCTGAGGATCAAGTAGATCTTGAATCAGTTCTAGCAAACCAAGAAAAAGATGTTGAAGAAGATTATGCAAGATCAGACAGGAAAGAGCGTAGAAAGAAAAAGCAATACAAAAGTAATACGGAAGCAGAACTTGATTTTTTGCTAAAAAGGTATTTATGCTTTCAATTAAGATGGGATGATTCTTTAAATCAAAAAATAATCAATAATATCAAAATATATTGTCTCTTGCTTAGACTGACAAATCCACGAGAAATTATTATATCCTCTATTCAAAGGGGAGAACTGAGTCTAGATATTCTAATGATTCAGAAAGATTTAACTCTTACAGAATTGATGAAAAAGGGAATATTGATTATCGAATCAACCCGTCTGTCGGTAAAAAATGATGGAAAATTTATTATGTATCAAACCATAAATATTTTATTGGTTCATAAGAGAAAACAACAAATTAATCAAAGATACAGAAAAAAAAACTCTATTGTAATAAATCAAAGTTTAATTAGAAATAAAGACAAAAATAATTATGATTTACTTGTTCCCGAAAATCTTTTATCCTCTAAACATCGTAGAGAATTGAGAATTCTAATTTCTTTCAATTCAAAAAATGAAAATGATATCAATACAGAAATTATCAATAATAATAACATAAAAAACCACGCTCACATTATAGATAAAAGCAAACGTTTTGATAGAGATAAAAATAAACTAATTAAATTAAAACTTTTTCTTTGGCCCAATTATCGATTAGAAGATTTAGCTTGTATAAATCGCTATTGGTTTGATACCAATAATGCTAGTCGGTTTAGTATGGTAAGGATACATATATGTCCACGATTAAAAATTCGGTAAAGTTCCATTTGTCATATATATCCCATAGCATATCTAATCTAGTATATGAAATATATGAAAACAAAGAGAGACGTCCATATACATTGTTTTACATCCCATATTCCATTCTGATATATGGAATTCAATCATGTATCAATTCGATCTAGAAATGAATCAATCCAATTTTTCGTTTTAGATTTTTAGATATAGATATAATTTTTTTTCCTTTGTAAGGGAAGAAATATACCATCTTTTATGTATTTCTAGCCGAATCAAAAAAAAAATTGGATTGATTTTTGAATTCCTAACGAATTGAAGATTATTGTGTATACCAAATTCAAACCAACTGACATTCTTATTTAATATTACATTATTTATTATTACTGATCAATAAAACTATACTTAACAAAGGCGGGAGGAGGGGGATTTCATTTTATGGTAAAAAGTGCATTCATTTCAATTATTTCACAAGAAGACAACAAAGAAAACAAGGGATCCGTTGAATTTCAAATAGTAAGTTTTACTAATAAGATACGAAGACTTACTTCACATTTGGAATTGCATAGAAAAGACTATTTATCTCAAAGAGGTTTACGGAAAATTCTAGGAAAACGCCAACGACTACTATCTTATTTGGCAAAGAAAAATGGAGTACGTTATAAAGAATTAATTAGCCAGTTGAACATTCGGGAATCAAAAACTCGTTAATTTGAAGAGTCTTTTTTTTTTTTTATTATTTGATTTATTAGATCTTAAACTTGAATTTTGATGAACTTATTTTCGTTTTCAGTAATTCATGGAAAAATCAATCGAGGAACCCCCTATGAATGTACCAGCTACAAGAAAGGACTTTATGATAGTCAATATGGGGCCCCACCACCCATCAATGCATGGCGTTCTTCGACTCATCCTTAGTCTAGACGGTGAAGATGTTATTGACTGCGAACCAATATTAGGTTATTTACACAGAGGGATGGAAAAAATTGCGGAAAACCGAACAATTATACAATATTTGCCTTATGTAACACGTTGGGATTATTTAGCTACTATGTTTACAGAAGCGATAACCATAAATGGACCGGAACAGTTGGGAAATATTCAAGTACCTAAAAGAGCTAGCTATATCAGAGTAATTATGTTGGAGTTGAGTCGTATAGCTTCTCATCTCTTATGGCTTGGCCCTTTTATGGCAGATATTGGGGGGCAGACCCCTTTCTTCTACATTTTTAGAGAAAGAGAGTTAATATATGATTTATTCGAAGCTGCGACTGGTATGAGAATGATGCATAATTATTTTCGTATCGGAGGAGTAGCAGCTGATCTACCTCATGGCTGGTTAGATAAATGTTTGGATTTCTGCGATTATTTTTTAACAGGAGTTGCTGAATATCAAAAACTTATTACGCGAAATCCTATTTTTTTACAACGAGTTGAAGGAATAGGTATTGTTAGTGCAGAAGAAGCAATAAATTGGGGTTTATCAGGACCAATGCTACGAGCTTCCGGAGTACGATGGGATCTTCGTAAAGTTGATCATTATGAGTGTTATGACGAATTTGATTGGGGAGTCCAGTGGCAAAAGGAAGGGGATTCGCTAGCTCGTTATTTAGTCCGAATTGGTGAAATGACGGAATCCGTAAAAATTATTCAACAGGCTTTGGAAGGGATTCCAGGGGGGCCTTATGAAAATTTAGAAACTCGAAGTTTTGCTAGAGAAAGGAATCGAGAATGGAATGATTTTGAATATCGATTTATTAGTAAAAAAACTTCTCCCGCCTTTGAATTGCCGAAACAAGAACTTTATGTTAGAGTTGAAGCACCAAAAGGAGAGTTGGGAATTTTTCTGATAGGGGATCAAAGTAGTTTTCCTTGGAGATGGAAAATTCGCCCGCCGGGTTTTATCAATTTGCAAATTCTTCCTCAATTAATTAAAAGAATGAAATTGGCTGATATTATGACAATATTAGGTAGCATAGATATTATTATGGGGGAAGTTGATCGTTGAAATGATAATTGATCCAACAACAGTACAAGCTATCAATTCTTTTTCCAGATTGAAATCCTTAAACGAGATCTATGGAATTATATGGATGCTTGTCCCTATTTTGACTCTTGTATTGGGAATCACGATAGGCATACTAGTAATTGTGTGGTTAGAAAGAGAAATTTCTGCAGGGATACAACAACGTATTGGACCTGAATATGCCGGTCCTTTTGGAGTTCTTCAAGCTCTAGCGGATGGAACAAAATTACTTTTCAAAGAAAATCTTTTTCCATCTAGAGGGGATACTCGTTTATTTAGTATCGGACCATCCATAGCAGCCATATCAACTCTATTAAGCTATTCAGTAATTCCTTTTGGCTATCACTTTGTTTTAGCGGATCTAAATATCGGCGTATTTTTATGGATTGCCATTTCAAGTATTGCTCCCATTGGACTTCTTATGTCAGGATATGGATCAAATAATAAATATTCCTTTTTAGGTGGTCTACGAGCTGCCGCTCAATCGATTAGTTATGAAATACCATTAACTCTCTGTGTATTATCCATATCTCTACGTGCGATTCGTTGAAACATAAATTTTTCCCTATCCCCCCCCCTTTTTTTTTTATTTTTTATTAGGAAAAAGGTAAAATTAATTGAATATATTGAATATATATCCTTATTTTTTTATTCATCATTTGGGTTGATGAACTAAATTAGATAGTTATATGAGTGAAAGAAAACAGCTTCTAAATTTGCAGTAAAAAAAATCGAGACTCATTTCTTATGTACAACAGGAAAGCACAAATAAACATAAGAAGATGAGATCATTTGTCCCAAAATTGGTTGATTAGTCATCCTGGCTTGAAAGCGGGCTCAAAGAATCAACCTTATTGAGTTTTTACTATCATTTATATATATATATATATATTATTGTAATGCTAGTAATGCTACCGAGCAGTTGAGTAAAAATAAAAATGAGTGGATGGTTAGGAACACCAAGATACATAAAAGATTAGTAATAGAATTATCAAAAATAAAAGAATATTAATTGGGGCTTTAAATTAGTAGAAATGATCAGGCAGTACTCCCCACGATTCCGATCCAGAGTATGCTCCTATCCACCAATTAAACAAATGACTATCAGGAACGAAGTAATCTTTTCCTTTTTTTTTTCAGAAGGAAGAATAGGAACAAAAAAAAGAATAGACTTACAATAGAAAAAGAAAAAAAAGAATCCTTTAATTCTTCTTTCTTTCCTATCTCGATATTCATATAAATATAAATTGAATTCGTGTCATAATTCATGAACTAATGGAATGTCTAATTCTTTTTCGTAATCGAAAATGATAGGTTGAAATATTTATTGGTATTTCTACAAGAAGTATTTTATTGAAAGATTTAAGTTATTGCTCAAGAAAGAAAAATTGAAATTCTTAAAAGATGAGATCAATTCAGAAGTACTTTACTTTAGTATTATAACAGACAGAATTACATTGGTCAAATTTTTGAATTGGGGGCATCCGATAGATTTTGATCCTATCTATCCTACAAATAGATCAAGATAAATAATATGATCTGGCCCTTAGATTTATTTATGGCCTTCGAGGAGCCATATGAGGTGAAAATCTCATGTATGGTTCTGTAATAGCGATGGGGACAGTGATGTCATCACCGACTATGATTATCTAACAGTTCGAGTACAGTTGATATAGTTGAGGCACAATCAAAATATGGTTTGGGGGGATGGAATTTGTGGCGTCAACCTATAGGATTTATCATTTTTTTCATTTCTTCCCTAGCAGAATGTGAGAGATTACCTTTTGATTTACCAGAAGCAGAAGAAGAATTAGTAGCAGGTTATCAAACTGAATATTCGGGTATCAAATTTGGTTTATTTTATGTTGCTTCCTATCTAAACTTATTAGTCTCTTCATTATTTGTAGCAGTTCTTTACTTGGGCGGTTGGAATATCTCTATTCCGTACATATCTGTCCCGGAGTTTTTTGATTTTGAAATAAATAAAGTAGGTAGAGTTTTTGGAACAACAATGGGTATTCTTATTACATTGGTTAAAACTTATTTGTTCTTGTTCATTCCTATCACAACAAGATGGACTTTACCTAGACTAAGAATGGACCAACTATTAAATCTTGGATGGAAATTTCTTTTACCTATTTCTCTTGGCAATTTATTATTAACAACCTCTTCCCAACTCTTTTCACTATAAAGTAATTCTTTTGTATATTTATAGTTTGTCTCAAACAAGATAAAGAAACAAATATAAAATTATTCATAGAGATTCACGATATGTTCCCTATGGTAACTGGGTTCATGAATTATGGTCAACAAACCATACGGGCTGCAAGGTACATTGGTCAAAGTTTCATGACTACCTTATCCCACGTAAATCGTTTACCGGTAACTATTCAATATCCTTATGAAAAATTAATCACATCGGAGCGTTTCCGCGGTCGAATCCATTTTGAATTTGATAAATGCATTGCTTGTGAAGTATGTGTTCGTGTATGTCCTATAGATTTACCTGTTGTTGATTGGGAATTGGAAACTAATATTCGAAAGAAACGATTGCTTAATTACAGTATTGATTTCGGAATCTGTATATTTTGTGGCAACTGCGTTGAGTATTGTCCAACTAATTGTTTATCAATGACTGAAGAATATGAACTTTCTACCTATAATCGTCACGAATTGAATTATAACCAAATTGCTTTAGGTCGTTTACCAATGTCAGTAATTGACGATTATACAATTCGAACAATTTTGAATTCACCTCAATCTTTAATCAAAATGGACAAACCCCCTTTGATTAAAGATTGATTGAAGAGTCATTTTTAATCATTAAACAAAGATCTAGGTTTGATCTAAAAGTCTGAAATCTTTTTTTTTTCATTTTGCATTTTGTTTGGTCAATAACTACAAAAGCTACAAATCCCAACTAGCGATTGGATTTGATTGATTGGTAAGAATTGCAGCGTAGCTTAATTTAGATTGAAAATCTATTAATATAGTCATAATTCTATCCATAATTATTTCTATTTCGAAATAGAAATTAAAGTATCCATTTTTATTTTTTCGAGAAAGAATGGGATTAGTCTGATATCAGTACTACAGTAATTTTAACCTTTTAGGATTAAATTAACCCATTCTAAATAAGTTTCTCCTGGTCGGGTCAATAAAGTCATGAAAAAAAAGAATTTGATTTTTTTATCTTTTATTTTACGTACAATGAATTTACCTGGACCAATACATGATTTTCTTTTAGTCTTTCTAGGATTAGGTCTTATATTAGGAGGTCTAGGAGTGGTATTACTTACCAATCCAATTTTTTCTGCCTTTTCATTGGGATTGGTTCTTGTTTGTATATCCTTATTCTATATTTTATCAAACTCTCATTTTGTAGCTGCGGCGCAGCTCCTTATTTATGTGGGAGCTATAAATGTTTTAATTTTATTTGCTGTGATGTTCATGAATGGTTCAGAAGATTACAAAGATTTCAATCTTTGGACTGTTGGGAATGGTCTTACTTCCCTAATTTGTACAAGTCTTTTTGTTTTACTAATTACTATTATTTCAGATACAACATGGTATGGGATTATTTGGACTACAAGAGCAAACCAGATTATAGAGCAAGATTTGGTAAGTAATGGTCAACAAATTGGAATTCATTTAGCAACAGATTTTTTTCTTCCATTTGAATTCATTTCAATAATTCTTTTAGTTGCTTTGATAGGTGCGATTGCCACGGCTCGTCAGTAATAAATCTTTTTAATTGGTAATCGCAATCCAAATCAGACTTTATTCTATGTTATCACATTTATTTGAGGATTATTCATATATAAATTCTTTTATTCGATCTATATTCCAATCTTTTTTTTTTGTTTTGTACTTGTGATATTCTTATTCTAGTCAATCTAATCTGTTGATGTTAAATTGTTGTTCATTGTTCATATTGAAATAAATCGAAATCGCTAAGGAGTGGGGCCATGATGCTCGAACATGTGCTTGGTTTGAGTGCTTATTTATTTTCTATCGGTATCTATGGATTGATCACGAGTCGAAATATGGTTAGAGCCCTTATGTGTCTTGAACTTATACTGAATGCCGTCAATATAAATTTAGTAACATTTTCTGATTTTTTTGATAGTCGCCAATTAAAAGGAAATATTTTTTCAATTTTTATTATATCTATCGCAGCCGCTGAAGCAGCTATCGGGCTGGCTATAGTTTCGTCAATTTATCGTAACAGAAAATCAATCCGTATCAATCAATTGAATTTGTTGAATAAGTAGTATTAATCATATAAAATATTTAGATTCATTAATTTGAATTGATATTTATGATAGATAGCGTATCTGATAATGTTTACGAAAACGTAAGAAATTAAAGTATCTTGGTTCTATCTCATGAGTCGATCCGAAATTGAATAGACAAATTATGATAAATCATTGATTCATCTGGTGTCTAAATATATGATTCATTTCAAAATTTACTAGATCGAAAATTTATGACGTTTTTTTTTAAAAAAATTATAGCTCCAATGTCACATTCAGTAAAAATCTATGATACATGTATAGGGTGTACTCAATGTGTCCGGGCCTGCCCCACAGATGTATTAGAAATGATACCTTGGGACGGGTGTAAAGCTAAGCAAATTGCTTCTGCTCCAAGAACGGAAGACTGTGTTGGCTGTAAGAGATGCGAATCCGCCTGTCCAACTGATTTCTTGAGTGTTCGAGTTTATCTATGGCATGAAACAACTCGAAGCATGGGTCTAGCTTATTGATATTTTCCAGAAAAAACCACTTGAATACATTTGATTTTTTGTTTACCGACAAAAACCCGTACTAAAAAAATAATAATAAAAAAATAGATTAGGTTTTCGAGTACGGGTTTTTCTTGTCCAAGTGTATCTTGTCTTTACCACGAATTCTTTTCCTTGGTTAACAGTATTAGTAGTTTTACCAATATTCGCGGGTTCCTTGATTTTCGTTTTCCCTCATAGAGGAAATAAGGTAATTAGGTGGTATACTATACTTATATGTGTACTAGAACTCCTTTTAATGACCTATGCATTCTCTTATTATTTCCAATTGGACGATCCCTTAATCCAATTGACGGAGTCTTATCAATGGATTAATTTTTTTGATTTTTACTGGAGATTAGGAATAGATGGACTTTCTATAGGACCTATTTTACTGACCGGATTTATCACCACTTTAGCTACTTTAGCGGCTCGGCCAATTACTCGGGATTCTCGATTATTTCATTTTTTGATGTTAGCAATGTATAGTGGTCAAATAGGATTATTTTCTTCTCAAAATCTTTTACTTTTTTTCATTATGTGGGAGTTAGAATTAATTCCTGTTTATCTACTTCTAGCCATGTGGGGGGGAAAGCAACGTCTGTATTCAGCTACAAAATTTATTTTGTATACTGCAGGAAGTTCCGTTTTTTTATTAATGGGAGCTTTAGGTATCGCTTTCTATGCTTCCAATGAACCAACATTCAATTTTGAAACATCAGCTAATCAATCATATCCTGTGACCTTGGAAATACTATTCTATATTGGATTTCTTATTGCTTTTGCTGTCAAATCACCGATTATACCCTTACATACATGGTTACCAGACACCCATGGAGAAGCACATTACAGTACTTGTATGCTTTTAGCTGGAATCTTATTAAAAATGGGAGCATATGGATTGGTTCGAATAAATATGGAATTATTATCCCACGCCCATTCTATATTTTCTTCTTGGTTGATAATAGTAGGCGCAATACAAATAATCTATGCAGCTTCAACATCTTCTGGTCAAAAAAATTTAAAAAAAAGAATAGCCTATTCTTCTGTATCTCATATGGGTTTTACAATTATAGGAATTTGCTCTATAAGCGATATGGGACTCAACGGGGCCATTTTACAAATAATATCTCATGGATTTATTGGCGCTGGGCTTTTTTTCTTGTCAGGAACAAGTTATGATAGAATACGTCTTGTTTATCTTGACGAAATGGGCGGAATGGCTACCCTAATGCCAAAAATATTCATGATGTTCAGTATCTTATCATTAGCTTCTCTTGCATTACCGGGCATGAGCGGCTTTTTTGCAGAATTGGTAGTATTTTTTGGAATAATTACCGCCAAAAAATATTTTTTAATGCCAAAAATACTAATTACTTTTGGAGCGGCAGTTGGAACGATATTGACTCCTATTTATTTATTATCTATGTTACGCCAGATGTTCTATGGATACAAGCTGCTTAATGCCACAAATTCTTATTTTTTTGATTCTGGACCACGGGAATTATTTGTTTCGATTGCTATCCTTCTGCCTGTAATTAGTATTGGTATTTATCCGGATTTCGTTTTCTCATTATCAGTTGACAAGGTCGAAGCTATTCTATCGAATTTTTTTTATAGCTAATTTTTTTTTTATAGGTAGTTATTAAAAAATTAAAAAAAAAACGGAATTGTAATCAGATATGTTTAACATTTGCGAGAACCTTTTGAATCACTCAAGTAATGGAGTGATTCAAAAGGTTCTCAACGACTTACCTGAAGCTTCTTATATATATGTTAAACTGGCTTATGGTTATATTTGTTAAACTCGTTCTTGAATTCAATTAGGATATTAATGTAAATGAACCATAACTATGTAGTCCTATTCCTAATAAATTAACCCCAAAATAGCATATCCAAATTATAAGAAAACCGATCGAAGCAACAATTGCCGAATTTAAACCTTCCAAATTCTTATTTGTTCGAGTATGGAAATAAATCGCGAATATGGTCCAAGTAATAAATGCCCAAGTTTCTTTTGGGTCCCAATTCCAATATGATCCCCATGCTTCATTAGCCCAGACTGCTCCTGAAAGAATACCTATGGTTAAAAAAAGAAACCCTATACTAAGAATACGAAAACCCCAATGATCTAATTGTTGAATCAATTGAAACCTGTAATAATTCCTAGAAGAAGTAAAAAAAGTATTTTTTAAAATATTTCGTTTTTCCATCATGTATTGGATCTCATCAACGGGAAATGAATCATTTAATAAATTATTGTTTTTACCAACAATTCTTATGACTTTTCGAAATGTAATTACGAGAAGTGCTGCTGACAATAATGATCCGCATAAAAGAGCTGCATAGCCCGATACCATCATACTTACGTGCATTATTAACCACTGGGATTGGAGAGCAGGTACTAAAATTTTCGATTGATTCATATCGGTTAAAAGACCCCAAGTAGCAAAGCCCTGGGTAAAAAAAGTACTTGGTGCGGTTATTGTGCTTAAATAATTCTTATGTTTTTTAAAATATGGAACCATATGAATAATAGAGAAAATCCATGAAAGAAATATTAATGATTCGTATAAATCACTTATTGGTAAATGTCCCGAATAAATCCAACGAGTAATTAGTAATCCTGTTAGGCAGAAAAAAGTGGTTAACATGCCTTTTTCTGACGAATCATAGAGTCCCACAAATTCATTGACTAATAAGGTTAGAAAATGAATTATAATTACAATTGAAACGACCGAAAAAGATATATGAGTTAATATATGTTCTAAAGTCAAAAATATCATAAAAAAAAAGGGGGGAATACTTAAATTATCCATAATTTTACATATGGAATTGAATTCATTATAGGATTTATTCTATCCTTTTAATAATTAGATAATTTAATTATGTTATGCCGCCACTCGGACTCGAACCGAGATGCTCTAGCACTGCTTCCTAAGAGCAGCGTGTCTACCGATTTCACCATGGCGGCTTGCTCAAAATTATAATAACCCTTTTTTATTCAATTGGCGAGCTTGAAGGAGTTAATTCAATGGAATATTTTTTTGTTGAAACATTCAAATTAATGAAAATAAAAATTCATTTTTATTGTATTAATCCTTAGAGTTTCGTTAGGTATAAAATTTGTGTTAAGGTTTAGCAACCCCATTAGATATTGATTTATGGACATATAATATAACAAAAAAAGTTTCGAGTTCTGTCCCGGACTTTCAAATTGAAAACTGGAAAATCTTATCTAATTCAATATATATTCCTTGATAGATCATCCAGATCAAGCATATGATCTAAACCAGATCAGTCAAAATTTACACATTTTTATCTACCTAGTATTTCTTTAAATTGGATTGAAGGCATCAAAGGTTCTATTTTCTATAGTGATTAAAAATAATAATTGTCAAGACAGTTATAAAATAAGTTAAACTTAATTATAAAATAAGTTAAACTTAATTCATTTTTTTTTTTTTAATTAAAAATAATAAGATTTTTTTATGGAACATACATATCAATATTTATGGATTCTATCTTTCGTTACACTTCCAGTCCCTATGTTAATAGGAATAGGGCTGCTACTTTTTCCGGTGTCAACAAAAAAACTTCACCGTATATGGGCTTTTCCGAGTGTTTTATTGTTAAGTATAGTTATGGTTTTTTCGACCGATCTGTTTATTCAGCAAATAAATAGCAGTTCCATTTATCAATATGTATGGTCTTGGACCATCAACAATGATTTTTCCTTAGAGTTCGGGTATTTGATTGACCCACTTACTTCTATTTTGTTAATATTAATTACTACGGTTGGAATTTTAGTTCTTGTTTATAGTGACAGTTATATGTCTCATGATCAAGGCTATTTGAGATTTTTTGTTTATATGAGTTTTTTCAATACTTCAATGCTGGGATTAGTTACCAGTTCCAATTTAATACAAATTTATATCTTTTGGGAATTGGTTGGAATGTGCTCTTACCTATTAATAGGCTTTTGGTTCACACGACCTAGTGTGTCCAATGCTTGTCAAAAAGCATTCGTAACTAATCGTGTAGGCGATTTTGGTTTATTATTAGGAATTTTAGGTCTTTATTGGCTAACAGGCAGTTTCGAATTTCAGGATTTGTTTGAAATATTCAATAACTTGATTTCTAATAATGATAATGAGGTTCATTTTTTATTTGTTACTTTGTGCGCTTTCCTATTATTTTCCGGTGCAATTGCTAAATCGGCACAATTCCCTCTTCATGTGTGGTTACCAGATGCCATGGAAGGACCTACCCCTATTTCGGCTCTAATACATGCTGCTACCATGGTAGCAGCGGGAATTTTTCTTGTAGCTCGACTTCTTCCTCTTTTCGTAGTTATACCTTACATAATGAAGCTAATAGCTTTGATAGGTATAATAACAGTACTCTTAGGAGCTACTTTAGCTTTTGCTCAAAAAGATATTAAGAGAGGTTTAGCCTATTCTACAATGTCTCAATTGGGTTATATGATGTTAGCTTTAGGTATGGGCTCCTATCGAGCTGCTTTATTTCATTTGATTACTCATGCTTATTCGAAAGCATTGTTGTTTTTAGGATCT